AATAAGATGCCTGACTAAAGGATTATTATGATATAATAAATAAAGTAATGCTAAGCATTTTACTCTTATTGTAATACTGAGAATCGAACTCAACTTTAAAAATCAAAAATTTACGTGCCCCAATTACACTTAACTACAAAAAGATAAGCTAATTAAAGCTTTTAGGTTCATACCCTAAATATAGAATTAATAATTCTTCTTTTTAATAAAAGCTAATCTTAGAAAAATTATATTTATAAATACATTTATAGTAGGAATTATAATGTCAATTAGATCTAATAATTGAATTTTAATCTGATGTGGATTAGAAATCTCCATAATTTCATTTATTCCATTAATAGTTTCAAAGAAAATTATTTCAGCAGAATCATCAATCAAATACTTTATTGTGCAAAGAGTAAGATCCTCTTTATTGATACTAGGTATATTAATCATAATTATAAAAGGAGGGTATAATTATGATTACATAGTAAAATCCTCATTATTAATAAAGATAGGAGTAGCTCCATTTCACAATTGAATTCTTACAGTTATTGAAGGGTTAAAACCTCATATAATATTTATTATATTGACAATTAATAAAGTAGCACCAATTACAATTATATCTTATATATTGTCATCTATAATTTTATTAATCTGTTTAAATGCTTTAATAGCATCTATTATAAGAATTAATCAAAATTCAGTTAAAAAGTTATTAACATATTCATCAATTATAAATATATCTTTTGTATTAATTATTATTAAACTTAATTTAATATGAACAGTATATTTTTTACTATATTCAATTTTGTTATTAATAATAACCATCTTAATAATTAATTTCAAAATTATTTATATAAATCAAATTATTATAACTAATAATAAAATAAGAAGAAATATTTTAATTTGAATAATTATACTATCAATAGGGGGTATGCCCCCATTAGTAGGATTTTCAATTAAATATATAGTCTTACAAGTAATAATTAATACAAAAATATATTTAACATTATCAATTATAATTTTAGCTTCATTAATTATAATAATAGTATATCTTCGATTAACATTTATTTCTATAATAAATAGATCATTAAGACTGAAACTTGTAAGTTACAATATAAAATACTCTAGAACAATAATATTAATTATAAATTTTAGATTAATCCCCATAATTTTTTTAATAAAGTTACTTAATTAGTCTTGGAAAGACTTTAAGTTAACAAAACTATTAGCCTTCAAAGTTGAAATTATTCTAAAGATAAGTCTTAGATAATTAATCTTCTTTAAATTTGCAATTTAATATTTTTATAAACTATAAAACCTACACAAATATTAAGAGAATAATTAAATCCTTAAGTAAACTTACAATTTACCACCTAAATCAGACACCTTAATGAATAAATGATTATTCTCAACTAATCATAAAGATATTGGAACAATATATTTCATTCTAGGGATTTGAGCAGGATTATTAGGGATAATATTAAGCTTAATCATTCGAATTGAATTAACCCAACCAGGACCATTACTAGGAAATGATCAGATTTACAACGTAGTTGTTACAGCTCACGCATTCATGATAATTTTTTTCATAGTTATACCAATCATAATTGGTGGATTCGGGAACTGATTAGTTCCATTAATAATTGGGGCACCAGATATAGCCTTTCCTCGAATAAATAATATAAGATTCTGGTTACTTCCTCCCTCTCTCACTCTTCTTATAATAAGTTCAATAATTGAAATAGGAGCAGGGACTGGGTGAACAGTATACCCTCCCTTATCATCTAATATTGCACATTCAGGTGTAAGTGTAGATTTAGCAATTTTCTCACTTCACCTTGCAGGGATTTCGTCAATTCTAGGGGCAGTAAACTTTATTACAACTATTGTTAATATACGACCAATAGGAATAAATATAGATCAAATTTCATTATTTGTATGATCAGTATTAATTACTGCAATTTTATTATTATTATCATTACCAGTTTTAGCTGGGGCTATTACTATATTATTAACAGACCGAAATCTTAATACATCATTTTTTGACCCAGCAGGTGGGGGGGACCCTATTTTATACCAACATCTATTTTGATTTTTTGGCCATCCAGAAGTTTATATTCTTATTCTTCCAGGATTTGGATTAATTTCTCATATTGTAACTCAAGAGAGTGGAAAAATTGAAGCATTTGGTTATATTGGAATAGTATATGCAATAGCATCAATTGGATTATTAGGATTTGTAGTATGAGCACATCACATATTCACTGTTGGAATAGATGTAGACACACGAGCTTATTTTACTTCAGCCACTATAATTATTGCAGTTCCTACTGGTATTAAAATTTTTAGATGATTAGCAACAATATATGGAATTATTATTAAAAAATCAGTGTCTCTATTATGATCCTACGGATTTGTTTTTCTATTTACTATAGGAGGGTTAACAGGAATTATACTATCCAATTCATCAATTGATATTACACTGCATGATACATACTATGTAGTAGCACACTTTCATTATGTATTGTCTATAGGAGCAGTATTTGCTATTATAGCAGGGTTTATTCAATGATACCCATTATTCTCAGGAATATACTTAAATCAAAAATGATTAAAAATCCAATTCTTCATAATATTCATTGGGGTAAACGTAACATTTTTCCCTCAACATTTTTTAGGTTTAGCAGGATTTCCCCGACGATATTCTGACTATCCAGATACATACATATCATGAAATATAATCTCATCATTAGGTAGAATAATATCATTAATCAGAATCTTGATATTAATATTCATTATCTGAGAAAGAATAATATCTAAACGATTATGCTTAAATACTATTAATAATCAAACATCAATTGAATGATTACAAAAACTTCCCCCAGAGGAACATTCTTATAACGAATTACCACTAATCACAAAGTTCTAGTATGGCAGATTAGTGCAATAAATTTAAGATTTATATATAAATATATATATTTTTCTAGAAATCGCATCATGATCTAATTGAAGCTTTCAAAATGCCAATTCACCTATAATAGAACAACTAATCTTCTTCCATGACCATACAATAATAGTAATTATAATTATTACAGTAATAGTAGGTTATATATTAATATCACTAACATTAAAAAGATTTAATAACCGAATACTAATAGAAAATCAAATAATTGAATTAATTTGAACTATTATCCCAGCAATTCTACTTATTTTTATTGCCATACCATCTATTCAATCATTATATATAATTGAAGAAAGAAATAAGCCAATATTAACCATTAAAACAGTAGGTCACCAATGGTATTGATCATATGAATACTCAGATTTCAAGAAAATTGAATTTGAAGCATACATAAAACCAACACAGGAAATTGACAGAAAAGAATTTCGAGTATTAGAAACAGATAATAAACTTATTATTCCATACAAAACCCAGACTCGTATACTAATAACATCAACAGATGTTATTCATTCATGAGCAATACCAACATTAGGTATTAAAGTAGATTCTTCACCAGGGCGAATTAATCAAGGAAATTTCATAATCAAACGACCAGGAGTATACTACGGTCAATGCTCAGAAATTTGCGGAGCAAACCACAGATTTATACCAATCATAATAGAAAGAGTAAACCCAAACGCATTTATTAAATGAATCAAGAACTTTTCATTAAGTTTCTTAAATGCAAGAATTGATCTCTTAAATCAATAATAGTAAATTAGCAAATACTCTTAATGAAAAGATTTAGTTTAATAAAACATTAAGTTGTCAATTTAAAAATACTTTCTAAGTAATCTTTTTGCCACAAATATCCCCTATATTCTGAATATACCTTTCAATATTTTTTGTAATAACTATAATTATTTCCAATAATATAATATATTTTAATTACTCCATATTAATAAAAAAATTATTAATCATTAAAAAATCAATAAATTGAATATGATAAATAATTTATTTTCAGTATTTGACCCAACTACTGGTTCATTATCAATTAACTGATTTAGATCACTAATTTTTGTAACTATTATACCATATAAAATATGATTTATAAGTAATAAAATTTCATCATTATTTAACCTTATAATTAATTCATTAAAAAAAGAAATTTTTACTTTAATACCATATAAGGGTATAACTTTAATAATAACTAGATTATTTATATTAATTTTAATTAATAATTTAATAGGGTTAATCCCGTATGTATTTACATCTTCAGCCCATTTAATTTTCTCCTTAACAACTGCATTACCTATATGGGTAGGATTTATATTATTTGGATGAATCAATAAAACTAAAATAATATTTAATCACCTAGTACCAATTGGTACTCCTAATATTTTGATGCCATTTATAGTAATAATTGAAACAATTAGTAATATGATCCGACCAGGATCATTAGCGGTACGACTTACAGCAAATATAATCGCTGGTCATTTATTAATATCTTTATTAGGAAATAACACAACATCAACTTTAGTTTTAATTTCAACAATAATAATTTTTTTATTCCTAATATTATTTGAACTTGCAGTAGCTATAATTCAATCATATGTTTTTATAACATTAACTACATTATACTCTAGAGAAATTTAAAAATGAATAATCACCCATTCCACCTAGTAGATAAAAGACCTTGACCATTATCAGGGTCAGTAGGATTATTAACATTAACTTCAGGATTAGTAATATGATTCCATAAATTAAGAATAAGATTAATATTTACAGGAGTAATTATTATTCTATTAACTATAATTCAATGATGACGAGATGTCATTCGAGAATCATCATTTAAAGGACTACATACAATAAAAGTAGTCTTAACAATAAAGATTGGAATGATTATATTTATTCTATCTGAAATTTTATTTTTTCTAAGATTTTTCTGAGCATTCTTTCATAGAAGTTTATCACCAACAATTGAAATTGGGTTAAAATGACCACCTATGGGTATTATAAGATTTAACCCAATAAATATTCCATTACTAAATACAATAATTTTATTAAGATCAGGTATTACAATTACGTGAGCTCATAATTCTATTGTTAGAAATAATTTTTCCCAAAGAATTAAAGCTATAATAATAACTGTAATCTTAGGGGTATACTTCTCAGCATTACAATTATATGAATATATTGAAGCATCATTTTGTATCTCAGATTCAGTTTATGGATCTACATTTTTTTTAGCAACAGGATTTCACGGGTTACATGTAATTATCGGGACAATATTTATTAATATCTCTATATTACGAAATAAATCTTTACATTTTTCAAATAAACACCATGTAGGATTTGAAGCATCTGCTTGATACTGACACTTTGTAGATGTAGTATGACTATTTCTTTATATTTCAATTTACTGATGAGGTGGATTTTTATTTAATATAATTAGTATATTAAGCTTCCAACTTAAAAGTTTAAAAATCTTAAAATAAATAATATTCTTTATAATTATTAGATTAATACTGATTATTTTAATTTCATTAATTATTATAACACTTATCTCATTGATTAGAAAAAAAACCATTTCGGACCTTCAAAAATCAACACCATTTGAATGTGGATTCAACCCACTTACTAAAAAACGATTACCATTTTCTATTCATTTCTTCTTAATTGCGGTTATTTTCTTAATTTTTGATATTGAAATTATTATTATCTTGCCAATAACATTAACCTTAAAAACAACTATAATATATGCCTGAATAATAACAAGTTCATTATTTATTATAATTTTAATCTTAGGATTATACCATGAATGAAAATATGGTATACTAAACTGAACAAAATAATAATTGGATTATATTTAATTATAATATTTGATTTGCATTCAAAAGGTGTTTAAAAAACTAATCTATAACAAAGAAGTAAAATTTACATTTAGTTTCGACCTAAAAATAAGATTAAATCTCATGTTTTAATTGAAACCAAATAGAGGTCTCTTATTGTTAATAAGAATAATGAGTTTTAATAACTCCAATTAAAAGAGGGTTTGAGAAATTAGCTGCTAACTAAATTTTAAAGCAAAATAAGTATTTGTTTACCTCTTATTCATATAGTTTAAAAAACATTTTATTTTCATTAAAAAAAAAGAATAAAAATTCTTATGAATTTTACATTTAAAGAAAATATTCCACCATTATAACTTCAATATAACACTCTAATTAAGCTATTTAAATTATAAAAATAATAAAAATCAAATTAAAAAAGAAATAAAAAACATCTTTATATTTCTTATTATATAATTCTGTAAGTAAAAAGAAAATAAAGATAAATAATAAGAAACACCCATAGAACCATAAAATTCACCCCAATTCAAATTAAAAGAATAATTATAAGAAAAGGAGTAAAAAATATTATATAAATAATTAAAATATCTTATTATAAACCATATATTAGTAAAATAATAAAAATTAATATTTAAAAAATAATTTGTTATTAAAGTTAATTCAGAACCTAAAAATAAACCAAAAATAACAAAAAATAAAGTTATAATTTTGATGTAAAAAGGAAGTATCACAAAGTAAAATTCAATTATTATTACTCACATAAAAACACACCCTAATAAAACAGAAAAAAAAGTAAGAATAAAAATTCTAAACTTCATAAAATTGAAACCTTCAGAAAATAACGAAATAGGGCAGCCAACGTATCCTTTAATAAAAGAATAATAAAATAGACGAATTCTATAACAAGAAGTTAACCCTAAACAAACATAAAATAATAAATAAACAAAAAAATTTGTTATATTTATATTTATAGATTCAACAATTAAATCCTTTGAATAAAATCCAGAAAGAAAAGGAAAACCACACAATGCTATTCTTGAAATATTAAAACAAGAACAAGTAAAAGGCATAAAACTGGTTAAAGAACCTATTATACGAATATCTTGATTATCATTTATATAAAAAATTATAATACCTGCACATAAAAACAATAAAGACTTAAAAATAGCATGAGTAAAAAGATGAAAAAAAGCTAAATTAACTAAACCTAAAAATAAAGATCTTATTATTAAACCTAATTGACTTAAAGTAGATAAAGCAATAATCTTTTTTAAATCAAATTCATAATTTGCACAAAAAGAAGATATAAGTATAGTTAATAAACTAATGAAAAGAAAAAAGAAATTTAAGAAATTAAATTGATTAAAAAAACGAATTAATAAATATACCCCCGCAGTTACAAGAGTTGAAGAATGAACTAATGAAGAAACAGGAGTTGGTGCTGCTATTGCAGCTGGGAGCCAGGAAGAGAAAGGGATCTGAGCTCTCTTAGTAAAAGAAGAAATAATAATTAAATAAAAAATGGAAGAATTATATATATCTAAATAAAACATGAAATGTCATCTACCATATGATATTAATCAACACAAGGAAATTAGTAATCCAATATCACCTAAACGATTAATTAAACAAGTAATAAGACCTGCTAAATAACTCCTTATAGAATTATAATAAATCACTAAGCAATAAGAAACTAACCCTAGACCATCCCAACCTAACAAAATTCTTAATAAATTTGGTCTTAAAATTATTAAAATTATTCTCAAAACAAACATAATAACCAAAAACAAAAACCGATTTCTAGAATAAAAATATACTCCTATATAATCAGATCTATATAAAATTACTAGAGAGGAAATTAATAAAACAACAGAAATAAAAATTATAGAAATTCAATCAAATATCAATAAATAAGAAACTATAAAAGAATTAATCTGATAAATATTTCATTCTAAAAACACACAATAATCATTAATTAAAAATATTAAAGAAAAAAAAAAAAAAAAAAAAAAAAAAAAAAAAAGAAAATAAAAAATCAATATAAATATAAATTAAATTTTTGCAAACTTAAGCCTTATTAAAGAATCTAAGATTCCACAAATCTTTATTTTTATTAAACTACTTAAATAAAAGTAAATAAAATTTAAAATTAAAATAATAAATAATAAAGGAACCAAATGAATTAACATAAGTAAAAATTCACGGACACAACCAGATGAATAAGAGTAAGAAAAATGTGGTATACCATGTTGAATAAAACTATATAAATAATAACTGAAACAAGCTGAAAGAAAAGAAATCATTAAAAAATACATAAAAGAATATTTTCAATATATTATTATTCTATTGATAATAAAAATTTCTCTAATAAAATTTAATCTGGGTGGGCATCTCATATTAAAAGCACAAAACGTAAACCAAATTAAGGATATACTAGGTATTAAATTAATCAAACCTTTATTTAGAAAAAATATTCGACTTTGATACCGTTCGTAAGCGAAATTTGATAAACAGAAGAGACCAGAGGAACATAGGCCATGAGAAATTATTATTAAGTAAGAACCTCAAATTCCCCACTTGGTTATAGTAACTAAACCTATTAAACATATGGATATGTGCCCTACAGAAGAATAAGCAATTAAACTTTTTAAATCACCCTGAATTAAACAAATTAATCTAACTAAAATACAACCTACAATTCTTAAGGAAAATCAAATAAAATTAAAACTCAAAAAGGTAAACTCATTTATATACATAAAACGAATTAAGCCATAACCTCCAATCTTCAATATTAAACCAGCTAAAATTATTGACCCTGAAACAGGAGATTGAACATGAGCTTTGGGGAGCCAAAAATGAACCATAAATATAGGTAACTTAACCATAAAAGCAAATACTAAAAACAAATGGTTAAAAAAGCTTCTAGATAAAATAATACATAAATCAAAATAAAATCTTATCTGTAGTATATAGAAATTTATTAGTACTAATAAAAAGGGTAGAGACGCAAATAATGTGTATATAAATAAATATAGACCAGAAATTAAACGTTCAGGTTGGTAACCCCAAATATAAATTAAAACTAATAAAGGAATTAAACTAAATTCAAACATTATGTATATAATAAATATATTTAATGAACTAAAAATTAAAATTAATCTTAAACATAAAATTAAATTTACAAGTAAAAATTCTCCTACTAAAAGTGTTATCTTAATTAAATTTCTTGAAATAATTATTAAAGAAATAATTAATAATCTTAATACAATTAAACCATAAGAATAATGATCAACACCATAACCATACGAAATACAAGAAAAAAAAGAAAACTTAGAAGAAAAAATAATCATCAATATACTTGAAAGGAAACTAAGTTGAAATATATTTCAATTTAGATTTAAAAAAATTAAGGGGGTTATAAATAAGATTAAACCAATTGATTTTATCATAAAAACATTCTTAGTAGATAATCATTCCCATAAGAGCGAATCATATACACTAAAACTCTTAAACCTAAAACACCTTCACAAACATAAAAAGTTATCATAATTAAAAATATATAATAATTATATTCATATATTAAACAAAAAATCAAGACTAGAAAAAGAAGAACTAGAACTAAAAATTCCAATCTAATTAATCTTAACAAAATATGTTTACGAACTAGTAATAAACTAAACAATCTTATAAAAAAAATATAAACTAGAAACTCAAAATTCATAAGTTTTAATAATTTAATTAAAATATTGATTTTGTAAATCAAATTTAAGCTCAGCTTTTAAAACATCAGTAAAGTATATAATTATACATCTTAAATCCCCAAAACTTAAATTTTAATAAACTATTAACTGATATAAAATTTTTACTCACAAAAATAATAATTATAATTGCATCCATTATTCCAACTTTAAACAACCCTATATCCTTAGGTTTTATACTAATAATACAAACTATTATAACAATTTTGTTTATAAATCTCATTATAGAATCCTCATGATTTGTTATAATTACATTCTTAATAATAATTGGAGGTCTTCTGATTCTATTTACTTATATAAGTAGAATAGCTTCAAATGAAAAATTTAAAATTAAACTCAATATAATATTTTTGTTAATTATTATTTTTTTAATAATAGATGAAATAATTATACAAAATCAAATTAAGGAAACAATAAGATTAAATAAATTTTTTCTTTCAGATCTTTCATTAATAAAAATTTATAACAATAAATCAATAATACTAACTTTAATAATAATTTTATATTTATTGTTGACTATAATTTCAGTTACTAAAATAGTAAAACACCATAAAGGACCCCTACGAAATATTAATTAATATGAACAAACCCATACGAAAAAGAAATGAATTAATAAAAATTATTAATTACTCAATTATCGATTTACCTGCACCAATTAACTTATCAGCATGATGAAATTTTGGGGTCCTACTAGGAATATGCTTAGTTATTCAAATCATTACAGGAATTCTATTATCTATACATTACTCAGGCAATATTGAATTAGCCTTTAATACAGTCAGACATATCACACGAGATGTGAACTACGGGTGGTTTATACGAACCTTACATTCTAACGGTGCATCATTGTTTTTTATCTGTATTTATATTCACACAGGACGTGGAATATACTACGGATCTTATAAGTATACAAAAACATGAATTATCGGGGTTGTTATTATATTAATAGTTATAGCTACAGCATTCTTAGGGTATGTATTACCATGGGGTCAAATATCATTCTGAGGGGCTACAGTAATTACAAATTTACTTTCAGCAATCCCTTATATTGGATCATTATTAGTTAATTGATTATGGGGGGGGTTTGCAGTAGACAACGCTACATTAAGACGATTTTTCAGATTACATTTCACCCTACCTTTCATTATTGCAATACTAACAATTTTTCATATTTTTTTTCTACATTTAACAGGATCCAACAACCCTATTGGGTTAAATTCTAATGTTGATAAAATCCCTTTTCACCCTTATTTTAGAATTAAAGATATTATAGGTGTGATAATTATTACTACAAGATTGATTTTAATAAATTTAATATCTCCTTATTTACTTTCGGACCCTGATAACTTTACCCCTGCAAACCCAATAGTAACGCCAATTCATATTCAACCAGAGTGATACTTTTTATTTGCATACGCGATCCTACGATCGATTCCTAATAAATTAGGGGGGGTGATAGCTTTATTTTTATCAATCATAATCTTAATAATTTTGCCTTTTTCAATAAAAATAAAATTTAAGGGGCTATCTTTCTATCCAATTAGACAAATTTCATTTTGATTATATTTAATAACAGTAATTTTATTAACTTGAATCGGAGCACGACCAGTCGAACCACCTTATATTAATATTGGAATTATATTAACAGTTATTTACTTCATATATTTTATTTTAGACCCATTAATAACCAAAATTTGAGATAAAATAATTTATTAAGTTATTTAGTTTAAATAAAACATTTACTTTGAAAGTATAGATTAGACTACCAGTTTAATAACTTTACAAAAAAAAATGGTAAAAAATTAAAGTCCTTAAAAAAATAATAAATAAAATAAAATTTATTGAAAAAGGTAAATAACATTTTCAAGCCAAGTATATTAATTTATCATAACGGTAACGAGGGAAAGACCCCCGAATCCACACAAACAAAAAACAACCTAAAATAATCCTTATATAAAAAATTATTGAAAAATAATCTCCACCAAGAAAAATTAGACAAGTAATAAAGCTTATGAAAATAATTCTGGAATATTCAGCAATAAAAAGAAAGGCAAACCCACCTGAACCATATTCAACATTAAACCCTGATACTAATTCTCTCTCTCCCTCAGAGAAATCAAAAGGAGAGCGATTAGTTTCAGCTAATCTACAGGATACTCAGCAAAAAAAAATAGGAGGGCAAAATATAATAAATCAACCTATATCCTGAAAACAATATAAATTCACAAAATCATAACTATCACATAAAAAAAAAAATCTGAGTAAAATTAATGATAAGGAAACCTCATATGAAATAGCCTGTGATACACTACGAATACACCCTAAAATAGAATAGACTCTATTAGAAGACCAACCACAAATAATTAATGAATAAACACCTAAACTTGAAATACACAAAAATAAAAGAAACCCAAAAGAAAAACCAATAGTATTAATATAAAAAGGAAACAAAATTCAAATAAATAAAGATTGAATTAAACCCAAAATAGGACAAATATAATAAATAAAAAAATTAGAATTTATAGGAAAAAACTGTTCCTTTAAAAATAACTTAGCACCATCACTAAATGGTTGAAGCAACCCTAAAAAACCTACCTTATTAGGACCCCTCCGAATATGAATATAACCCAAAACTTTTCGTTCTAAAAGAGTAAAAAACCCAACTGAAACTATAACAAATAAAATCAAAACTAAAAAAGTTAATAAGAAAATTAATGAATGTAAATTAAATTACTTAATTAAATTCTAAACTTAATACATAAATCTGACAATTCATTAAATATATTTTATATAAATATTAATTAATAAACTATATGGTCCTTTCGTACTAAAATAGAATAGAAATTTTAAGATAGAAACCAACCTGGCTTACACCGGTTTGAACTCAAATCATGTAAAAATTTAAAGGTCGAACAGACCCAATAAAAAAAATTCTACCCCTATTATTATTTTTAATTCAACATCGAGGTCGCAAACTCTAATATAGATATGAACTCTCCATTAAAATTACGCTGTTATCCCTAAGGTAACTTATTCTTTTAAATTTATTAAAATTCCAAATACTACATAAATTTATGAGTTAATTAAATAAAGATTTATTTATTAGTCTCCCCAACTAAATTAAAATTAAAAATAATTAAAATAATAATACTAAATTCAAATTTAAAATTAATAAAGTTCTATAGGGTCTTTTCGTCCCAAAAAAATAATTAAGCTTTTTTACCAAAAAATAAAATTCATAAATTATAAATAATAAAATAAATTTTTCATTTAATCATTCATTCTAGTCCTCAATTAAAAGACTAATTACTATGCTACCTTTGTACAGTCAATATACTGCAGCCATTTAAATAATCATTGGGCAGAATTTATCTTTAATAATAACTAAAAAAAATGTTTTTGATAAACAATTGAAAATTAGATTTGTCGAATTCATATAATTATATATATAAAGATTACTAATAAAATCAGTATTAAAATTATAAAAAAATTTAGTAAAGAATCCAAATAAAAACTTAAATTTAAAAAAATTTTTATAAATAAATTAGATTATATTAATAACTTAATAAAAAATTTAAAAATTAATAAAAATTTATCTATAATATTATAAAATAAAATAAAGATGATCCCTTATTAAATATAAGTAAAAATAAAAACTTAAAAATTTTATTTATTCTTTGAAAACCAGATATTTTTAAGAACGAATAGAGTATAACTACTAAACTAATTTTAAATAAATTTATTAAACAATAAAAATTAAATTTAATTTGAACTCTTAATTTCGGGAAAATTAAAAATTTAAATTAAATTAAATCACCCTGATACAAAAGGTACTAAAAAATTTTAATAAATTTTTAGAAATATTACCTTACAGTAAAATTATAAAAACAATTTAATTATACTAAATTATAGTAACTATATTAAAACAATTAATAATTTAAAATCAGAATGAATTAAAAAATTTTCAAATTAGTGTAAATAGAAAGCTTTATATAAGCTACATACTGTATTTTTCTAACTTAACTTTCCAGTTAAATTACTTTGTTACGACTTATCCCAAATAAAATGAGAGCGACGGGCAATATGTACATAATTTAGTATAAAATTCAATTTTAGTAAAAACTAACATTTACTATTAAATTCAATTTTAATAACTAATTTATAATTAAATTCAATAAATTTAATATTACAGTAATTCCAACTTTCTTCATAAAAACTGCACCTTGACCTAATATAAAATTTACATAAAAAAAAAGAAAATATCCTAATATAAAACATTCCAAAATATAGAGATATACAAATAGATAAAAAGTTTAAACTATCGTGGTTTATCAATTATAGTTTAAATTCCTCTAAGAAAATTAATTACCGCCAAATTCTTTGAGTTTTACAGAACTTAACTGATAATATTCAAGCTAAAATTTATATTTTAAAATAATAGGGTATCTAATCCTAGTTTAATAAAAAAAATTAGTTCAAATTTCTAAGAATTATAAATTAATAAAAAATTCCACCTAAATAATTAAATTCAAAACCCAATAAATAAAAAATTAATAAACTTAAAATTTTTACTTAAATATATTGTATAACCGCAATTGCTGGCACAATATTAATTTATTTTAATTAAATAACTTAATATCAATAAAAATAATTAATAATAATAGTTACTGAAAAATAATAATTTAATACAACACATATAATTTTTTTAAAAAATAAAAAAAAAAAGCCAGAATAAAACTTACATAAAAATATAGATAGAAATATAGTGTTTAATTTTTTAAATTACCCCCCTAATTATTAATAAGAAATTAATTCCAGGAGAGAAGAATTAATAAACTTATTTTATATTATAGGTTAAATAATAACCAAATTATCCTAGGAGGTAGTATTATTTGTTGTGTACAGAAAACATATATAATATATATGATTATAATTAATTATATTGTATTTATTAATTAATAATTAAATAATAAACTAAATGAACCTTTCTTTTTTTTTTTTCTTTTAAAAAAAGAAAGGTTTAATTAATGATAATAAATTTATTTAATAAAATCAAATTATAATTAAAATTTCTATTTATTAATTAATTACATTAATATTATTATAATAAATATATCATTATTAATAAAATATTTATTATGTATAAATTATAAATTTATTTATTAATTAAATCTACCTCTTATTTCTTAGAGGTAGATATATAATCTTTGTAATAAAAACGTTAGATTTATTATTATTAATTATATTAAATATATTATTATTAATTAAATATTTAATATATATATATGATTTAATTATTAATATATATCAAATATATTGTTATTAATTAAATATTTAATATATATATATGTAAATTATTTATTAATTAAATCTACCTCTTATGTAGTAGAGGTAGATTTATTATTATTAATAATATTAAATATATTATTATTAATTAAATATTTAATATATATATATAATTTAA